CTTGTTTATGTGATATAACATAAACAAAGTAATTCTATTTTTTTTTATTGGGGAGAGATGGCTGAGTGGACTAAAGCGTCGGATTGCTAATCCGTTGTACAAATTTTTGTACCGAGGGTTCGAATCCCTCTCTTTCCGTTTCCGTTGCTGATCGTTGCTGATTTGGTATTTTTTTTCTTTTGAACTCTTTGGTTGTTTGATTTTTTATTTATATTTTCATTTATATTTATATAGTTAAAGATATAAAATAGATAAAATACTAAAAATATTTTAAAATCCAATACAAGCAAGAAAACCACAAAATACATTTTTTTATTCTTCACGTCCTGGATTACGTCCTGGATCGTTAGATAGGAATCCGAATATGAAAAGAGAAACGAAGAATATCACTACCGTGTAAACAAATAGTTTTAGAGTAAGCATTATAAAATCTCCAAGATAATTAAAAAAACGACAAAGAAAGAGAATAGATTCTCTTATATTAAAGATTTTGTTCCTTTTAATACTAAGTTTCTAAAAAATGAATTGATTTTTAGGTATATATGAGTTTTGGAAATGGACTTGGTTTGTAATAAGAATCGAGCTTTTTATTACTATTACAATAATTACTATTACAAAAAATCCTCTTTCATATCTGCAATATAGGTATTATGTTGGTGATGGGCTCAAATCTAATAATAGAATTCGGATTTTTCAATTGAAAAACATAGATGAGGATATGATCCGTATTTTTTTTGAGTATATATTAAAAAATTTCAATATTGGAATCGAGAATTCACACTGTAAAACTTATCTGATCTTTTAAATTAGTAAAATGCTCGCATTTTCGTTTTCTAAAAAATTCTGAATTTTTTTAAGACATTACTCAAATTAAAGATCTCATCGAAAACTTACAGCAGCTTGCCAAACAAAAGCTAAGAGAAAAAAGAGTAAAGGTATTATTGGCATAATATCTACAATTGGATTCAAGAAAGCGTAGGCTTCGGGCAATTTCGCCGAGAAAAAACTACTTGAATAAAGGACGGAGTGAATACAAATACAGACAAAACTAAAGATATTAAGCATAATAAACATTTTGTTCTTTAAGAAAATAAAAATTATTTTTGCTTTTTTGAATTAGAATTTGATTTATTATTGTATTTTTTATTATATATATTAAAAAATAAAAAAATACAATAATAAATCAAATAAATTAATATTATATGAATAAAACTAAAAAAATGAATCAAATAAGATAAAACCTGCCAAAATCCTTCTTTGATTTGAACTTATCTAGTTCAAAATCTTTTATTCTGAAATAGAATAAATCATACTTCTATACAATATCTTAATTGAATTCTATGTAATGATCAATAAATTTAGTTTTATGCTATGTATATATACATACGCATATAAAAAACCTAGCAACAATTTTTTCTATAGAAATTTAGGAACTGGTGGAATTGACGAACAATCAATATCAATAATAGTGTTTATTAGTGTCAAATCGAAAATGGGGCGTGGCCAAGTGGTAAGGCAACGGGTTTTGGTCCCGCTATTCGGAGGTTCGAATCCTTCCGTCCCAGAGTATATGCATTCCTGATGTATATCAATGTATATCATATTTGAATACAAATTTTATATCAAAATCGTCTCTAATCTAAATCGACTTGCTTTTAAATCTACATCTTCGAAAGCAAGTCGATTTTTTCTTTTTAATGGAATCATTGTGGATTAACGAATTATATATAATAATAATCTTTTCATATTTATTTTCTAATATTTTTTTGAATAAATTCCCATTTTTTCTACTTTACAAATTTTTAATACAATATCGAGTTAATTTAAATTTTTTTACGTCTTTTATTTTTTTTTTATTATATAGAATAAAAACCAGACGTAAAAAGGATAAATTATTATATATTATATATCGATTGAATCAATGACTATTCACGATTCCATAATGGAATCAATTACATACTGGATCCAAGCTAAAGGAATGTTATGGTAAAACTTCGTTTAAAACGATGTGGTAAAAAGCAACGTGCGACTTGAAAGACATGATTAGATTAGCTGTGGATTCTTACATCCGCCATTTTCCTAGTATATAGAAATCAATATGCTCTTGGCTCGACATCATTTGTTCTGTTTCACTAGAACTTCTTATTTTGGGAACAAGAAAGGGGTTGATGATGTAAATAGTACATGATGGAGCTCGAGTTTATTCATTTCTCAGGGGCAAGTATCTAAGGTTAGTGAAAATTAATAAGTTAGAACAACTTCGTAAGTATATTTTTAATAGAAAAATCGAAAGGATCCAATTGGAGCAAGGTTAAAAAAAATTGTTGGAATTAGTAAAACTATTTTGATAAAAAGTGTATCCGCGGGAATTAACCCTCTATTTGTTTGTATCATTCTTTCAGAGAAAGATAAAAATGGTATGTTGCTGCCATTTTTTGAAAAGATTTAAGATTTCCGAAGTAATGTCTAAACCCAATGATTCAAAGAAAATCGAAAAGATCATGGAACAAGTAAATTCCATTTTCAAATTGTCTCATTAATTCTATTAGAATTCAAAAAATTCAAAAAAATAGATTATAAAGACGGTCAAGAAAAGGGGGTAGAGACCACTCAATAAATGAAATAGCTAAGGGGTTTATTTTCTTTTTAGTTATTTAAGAATTATCCAATTTGAGTTATGGGGTTAAAAATATGAGGAGTTTTTTTCAGAAAGAAAATATGAAAAAAACACTTAAGTCATAGTTTCATTGATTTGATAATTTTATTGATTCATTTGACATTTCATTTTTATACATATAATTTTTAATTTTCCCGAGCCGTACGAGGATAAAACTTCTTATACGTTTCTAGGGGGGGTGCATTATTCATCTATATCTATCCCAATGAGCCGTTTATCGAATCGTTGCAATCGATGTTCGATCCCGAAGAGAGGGAAGAGATCTTAGGAAAGTAGGTTTTTATGACCCAATAAAGAATCAAACCTATTTAAATATTCCTGTTATTCTACATTTCCTTGAACAAGGTGCTCAACCTACAGGAACTGTTCAGGATATTTCAAAAAAGGCAGGTGTTTTTATGGAACTTAGCTCGAATCAACAAACGAAATTCAATTAAAAAAAAAAGGGGGTGCAGATGACTTCTATATAGAAGTCATCTGCACCCCCTTTTTTATTTTATCCCCCCTGCTCTCTTGTTATCTTCATACCTAATTTTTTATTTCTTTTTGTTTATATAGAATGTTATTTTTTATAGCCAAAAAAAATAAATGAAATTTTCATCTATTTTCAAAACAAAATGAAAAAATGTATAAAGATAAAAGATAGAATATAGAATATAGGAAAAAGCAAATGAATAATAACTAAATGAAGTAATTCGAGTTATAAATACATTATCCCTGAAGTGATATTTTTTCATTATTTTTTTGATTATCATTTATTCTTAATATCTACTCGCTCTTTATTATTATTATCAGTTACTAATCCTAGTTATCGGATTTATATACTTTTTGGATAATAAATACATAAGATAGAATATTAAAAATGGAATATTTCTTTTATTTTTCATCCAATGACTATTCATCTATTATATTTTTATGTAAAAAAACTCTATGGAAAAATGGTGGTTCAATTCTATGTTGTTTAATAGGAAGTTAGCATACAGGTGTGAATTAAATAAATCAATGAATAGTCTCGGTCCTATTGAAAGTACCGGTGTAAGTGAAGAAGACCCAAAAATTTTAACCGATATGAATAAAAAAATTCATAGTTGGAATGAAAATTCTAGTTACAGTTATTTTGATTATTTCGTAGGTGTCAGAAACATCCAGAATTTAATATCTGATAAAACTTTTTTAGTTAGAGATAATAATAGGAATAGTTGTTCCATATATTTAGATATTGAAAATCAAACTTTGGAGATTGATAATGATCAGCCTTTCTTAAGTGAACAGGAAAGTTTTTTTTCTAGCTATATGAATAATGTTTCTAAGAGTGATGACAATCATTACATGGATGATACTAAATATAATTTGAATAATAACATTAATAGTTGCATTGATAGTTATCTTTATTATCAAATCTGTATTGAGAGTTTCATTTTAGGTGATAGTGACAAATACAATGACAGTTCTTTTTATAGTTACATTTTTGGTAAGGGCAGAAATTCTAGTGAAAGCGAGAATTCTAGTTCTAGTATAATAACTAGCACGAATGATACAAATGATCATAATTCTACTTTTGGAGAAAGTTCTAATAATTCCGATGAAACTGAAAAATATAAGCATTTATGGCTTGAATGTGAAAATTGTTATGGGTTAAATTATAAAAAATTTTTAAAATCCAAAATGAATATTTGTGAACACTGTGGACATCATTTGAAAATGAGCAGTTCCGATAGAATCGAACTTTTGATTGATCCGGGTACTTGGAATCCTATGGATGAAGACATGATTTCTCTGGATCCCATTGAATTTCATTCAGAAGAAGAACCTTATAAAGATCGTATTGATTCTTATCAAAGAAAAACAGGATTAACTGAGGCTGTTCAAACAGGTACGGGTCAACTAAATGGTATTCCTGTAGCAATTGGAATTATGGATTTTCAGTTTATGGGGGGTAGTATGGGATCCGTAGTAGGTGAGAAAATCACCCGTTTGGTAGAATATGCTACCAATCAACTTTTACCTCTTATTCTGATATGTGCGTCTGGAGGAGCACGTATGCAAGAAGGAAGTTTGAGCTTGATGCAAATGGCTAAAATCTCTTCCGCTTTATACGATTATCAAACAAATAAAAAGTTATTTTATGTATCAATCCTTACATCTCCTACTACAGGTGGGGTAACAGCTAGTTTTGGCATGTTGGGAGATATCATTATTGCTGAACCAAATGCTTATATTGCATTTGCGGGTAAAAGAGTAATTGAACAAACATTGAATAAGGCAGTACCCGAAGGTTCGCAAGCGGCTGAATATTTATTTCACAAAGGCTTATTTGATTCAATCGTACCGCGTAATTTTTTAAAGGAAGTTCTGAGTGAGTTATTTCAATTCCATAATTTCTTTCCTTTGACTAAAAATCAAAAATGAAAAAATACAGGATCAAAGTGATAAAAGAATTCAAAAATACTAAGAATAAGAAAAGTCAAAGGGTTTATTATCATACATATGTTTGTCTCTTTTCGAAATAGAAGGTTAAATCAATTAATTTATTTTGTTCTACATATAGAGTCTACATATATATTTAATTATATACATTGACTTAGCTATAATCACTAGAATTCCTATATACTTATACTAAGTATATAGGAATTCTAGTGATTATATACTATCCAAATACAAAATAAATAAGAATAAAAAAAAAATAATAATATATGTATATATAAAAATAATAATATATGTATATATAAGGTACAAATTGTAAATAGAGGTACCCATTTTATGATAAACTTTCCTTCCATTTTGGTTCCTTTAGTGGGTCTAGTATTTCCGGCAATTGCAATGGCTTCTTTATTTCTCCATGTTCAAAAAAACAAGATTTTTTAGATACGGTCAGTAGGGACAAATCTCATATATTTTTTTCGATCTGGAAGCAATTCGATGAATTCATCTCAAAAGTTTAGATTAAAATAGTGCAAAGTTCCTTTGGAACCTTAATTTAATATTTTTATTTAAATAGAATAAAAGAAATTGATTATAATTATAAATAGGATAAAAGAAATTGATTATCATTTTGCGATTAGAACATCTACTGGTATATCTTATAACGGGGTCTCGAAAACTAAGCAATTACTTTTGGGCCTTTATCATTTTATTAGGCTCATTAGGATTGTTATCGGTCGCTGTTTTCAGTTATCTTGGTATGGATTTTTTCTTTTTGTCCGAGGAAATTAGCGATTTTCCACTTATTCCGGACTTTCTTTATTTTCCATTTATTCCGCAAGGGGCCACGATGTGTTTCTATGGAATCGCAGGTTTGTTTATTAGTCTTTATTTGTGGTGCATTATTTTGTGGGATGTAGGTGGTGGTTATGATATCTTCGATAAAAAAGAGAAAAAAGTATGTTTTTTTCGTTGGGGATTTCCCGGAAAAAATCGTCGTATTATTCTCGAAATACCTCTGGAAGAGATTCAATCCATCAGAATAATACCAACAGTTCAAAAAGGGGGTATTTTAAATCGTACCCTTACTTATGATATCGTTTATATGGAAACCATAGAACAGGGGTTTATTCCCTTGACTCGCATTGAAGATGATTTGATTCCACCACAAATTGCACATAAAGCTAGCGAAGTATCTAGGTTGTTGGGTGTACCTCTTTTGTACTGACAAGAATTGGAATTCACTAGAAATTGTACAAAAAGTTTCAGAATTGTCCTATTTATTTACCGATTGAAATATTTTGAAAAAAAAAGTTTCTTTTTTTTTTTTCAAAATATTTCCATTTTTATAGATAAAGCATTATTTGGTTTCCAAATTCGACTATTATATTCATAACCCGAAGTGCTCTTTCGTGTATTCATAAAAAGGAATATTTTTTTTCATTTGAATTGACAGTGAATTCTTTCGATTTCTTATTCGATTTACGTATTCTTTCTAAATTAAACAATGCAAGGACTAACTCTCAAATTGCAACTAAAAAAATGAGAGAATATAATATAGATTTATATATATAAGCTCTATGACTTGTAATAGACTTATTCTTGATAGAAAGATTATTATCATATAGAGTTGAGGAATGAGATGAAATTGAGTTCATTAAAGAGGAAAAATGAAAAAAAAGAAAACATTTATTCCCCTTCTATATCTTACATCTATAGTCTTTTTGCCCTGGTGTATTTCTTTCACATTTAAGAAAAGTCTGAAATCTTGGTTTATTAATTGGTGGAATATTAGGCAATCCGAAATTTTCTTGAATGATAGTCAAGAAAAGAATATTCTAAAAAAATTTATTGAATTTGAGGAACTGTTTTTGTTAGATGAAATGCTAAAGGAATGTCCGGAAACACATCTACAAAATCTTCGTACTGAAATCTATAAAGAAACAATCCAGTTAATCAAAACGCATAACGAAGATCATATGAATACGATTTTGCACTTCTCTACCAATATAATCTGTTTCTTTATTCTAAGCGGTTATTCTATTCTTGGTAATCAAGAACTTGTTCTTATTAACTCTTGGGTTCGAGAATTTATCTATAATTTAAGTGACACAATAAAAGCTTTTTCTATTCTTCTATTAACTGATTTATGTATAGGATTCCATTCAACCCATGGTTGGGAACTAATGATTGGTTTCGTCTATAAAGATTTTGGATTTGCTCAAAATGATCAAATTATATCTGGTCTTGTTTCCACTTTTCCCGTTATTTTAGATACAATTTTAAAATATTTTATTTTCCGTTATTTAAATCGCGTATCTCCATCACTTGTAGTGATTTATCATTCAATGAATGACTGACTCAAAAAACAATCCACTTATCCAATTTTAATTTCAAGTTTT